TATTTCATGAATCTAAGTGGAATAAGCAAAGTGGATTCCTTGTTAGTTAGTCGAGTTCCAATGAAAACCACACAATTGAAGGAAATGTCCGAATTTGCTATTTAGAAAATCAATAAACTAAGGTTTTGTCGTTCTAGATATCGGATTCAACGGAAACAATTACAGCAGTAGGGGGGGGGGAAATCAAAAAACAAGTCGAGCAAAATTATACAAAGTTATATATAAGTTGCTACCCCCCCCTTAGTCTTTCTTTAATTGAATTTCGTTTGATTAGACGGAAGTTACTTAAAAACTTCCGCTTTCTTTAAAAGATTCTGAACAGTTCCTGTGGGTTGAGCACCTTTTTCAAGGAAATATAGAATAAGAGGAACGTTTAAATAAGTTTGATTCTTCATTGGATCATAAAACCCCACTTTTCTAAGATCTTTTCCTTCTCTTCGGCATCGAACATCAATTGCAACGATTCGATAGACGGCTCATTGGGATAAATGTAGATGACCAACACCCCCCCTAGAACCGTATAGGAAGTTTTCTCCTCGTACGGCTCGAGAAAAATGATTTGCTTCGAAGTTTTGTCTATGTATGCAATTCTAATAAATTAAATGACAAATGGGCCTAGAAAATCAATTAGACTCTGATTTCAGTCTTTTTTCCTTCCTGAAAATGAAAAAGAAACCATTCGTACTCATAACTCAAGTTGGATAACTCTCAAATAGCTCAAAGGAAAAATCTTTAGTCACTTTCATTTATTGAGTGGTCTTTAACCCCTTTTGTTTTGTTTGTCTTTTGTCTCGTTTCAAATTCTATTTGGATTCTTTAGTCTGATCCAATTAGTGAGACTATCGAGACAATTAAAAAGGTCTTTCCTTGTTCTTAGATCCTTTATCCTTATTTTAAATCATTGGGTTTAGACATTACTTCGGTGCTTCTTAATCCTTTCAAAGTGGCAGCAACATACCCCTTTTTTGATTTCTTTCTATCAAAGAATCCTACGGACAGTTGATTCACGTGTGATACACTTTGAATCGAAAAAGTTTGCTAAATTCTAACAAGTCTTGCTTTTGAATTGGAAACTTGCTCGAATTGGATCCTTTCGATTTCTATATATGGAAGATACGTTTACGAAGTTGTTCCGATTAATTGGCATTAACCCTAGATCCTTGCCCCCGAGAAATGAATTAATCCTTTCTACTCGAGCTTCATCGTGGACTATTTACAACCCAACAAAAAATCGAGTGTAACAGAACAAACAATGTCGAGCCAAGAGCACTCTCATCCTTAGATAAATCGAAAATGGTGGATGGAAAAATCCACAACGGATCGTGTCCTTCAAGTCGCACGTTGCTTTCTACCACATCGTTTCAAACGAAGTTTTAACATAATATTCCTCTAATTTGGAACCGGTATGGAATTGATTCAATTATGGAATCATGAATAGTCATTGGTTCAGTTGTACATAGACATCATAATCTAGGCTTTTTCTTCTATATATGATAATATGATATGAAACGATTTTTCTGAAAAAGTCTTAGCAAGACAGCATCTTTCACATACATAAATAATATATAGATAATATAGATAATAGCAAGAAATCGAAATATATAAACGAATAACTCTTTTAATCTGCATCTTCAAGTGACTCAACAGGATAGATTAAACGATTTCCTACTTTTTGAGTACCAAATAAAGATTCCACTTACAAGCAATCATTAAAAATATTTAATAAAAATAGTTCTAATTGAAATTGAAAAAGTTTCCTATTTAGACATCATTATTTAATTTGAAGAAAATTGGACAATAAGCATGACGTTTGATCTTCATAGGAAGATAAGTCTTTCTTTTTGAATTGACTCATCACTTTTAAATAGATAAAAGAAAAACGAAATCCAATTTTTTTTCATGAGATGGATAAAAAAATGATCTAAGTTCAGATTTGAATCTTTATTCTTTTCATCTGATTACGAAAATCAAATTACGAAAATCAAAAAAATAAGGAGGGTTTTTCGTATCTATCAGATAGACTGAAGAGTTGTCACTGTTATAGATATTCTATTCTATAATATAGAATTTAAATAATTTAAGGTATCAAAAATCTTTTTCACAAAAACCGAAAAATTATTGTCATTGAAATAGAACGATACATACCATATAAGCGAAATATTTCCTCATTTTATATATTTTAGATGATATATATTTATAGATTTTGTTTAACATGGGATTAAGTAATATTTCACAATAATCGACTCTTATCATAAAGTGAATAAAAGGGTGATAGGGGAAATCACCCCTGCCTCAATTGTTCTGTAGATTTCCAATTTTTACTTAGAACCAAACACGAAATACCTAAATAAAATGAGATTCAAAGAAAATATATCGGCTCCATAACATATTTCTATATGATATGTAACTTGATCATTTGTTAATGAGATTCGAACAGACACAGATATTAAAATAAATACGGATTTACTCCTATCCACTGACTTACTTCTTTCTATAGTCATAATGGAGCATAAAAAAATGGATATGTACTGGGACGGAAGGATTCGAACCTCCGAATGGCGGGACCAAAACCCGTTGCCTTACCACTTGGCCACGCCCCATTTCAATTTCTAATCTACACTAAGAAACAATAATATTGGTATTGGTTGTTTGTCAACTCCAGTCCAAATATCTATATATCTATAGAATAGATTGGTACTAGGATTTTGATACATATAGATATAGAATTCAACTTAATTTATTGATCATTACATAGAATTCAATTAAGATATTGTATGAAAGTATGATTTCTTCTATTCTCCTTTGAGAATTGGAGGATTTTTGATTAGGTGGGTTCAAAGAAAAAGAAGGATTTTTTGTCTACCTTACTTACTTTCTTCCTTGTTCCTTATATCAAAAACTCAATCAAAATGCAATTATCTCCAAGAACAAAATGTCTGTTATGCTTAATATCGTTAGTTTGATCTGTATTAATTCTGCCCTTTATTCGAGTAGTTTTTTCTTCGGCAAATTGCCTGAAGCGTATGCTTTTTTGAATCCAATCGTAGATGTTATGCCAGTCATACCTGTGCTTTTTTTTCTCTTAGCTTTTGTTTGGCAAGCTGCTGTAAGTTTTCGATGAGATCCTTAATAATAATATCTTAGAAAATGCATGATTTCTTCGAGAAAAATTCTAACAATTGAGAAAATCAGATAAGTTTTAGAGTATGAATCCTAGATTAGCACACTGAAATTCTTGGATAGTCGCCATAAATCCGGCTTACCCCCATTTCCTCATTTTTGACCCCCTTTCCAGTGAAAGACCCTAACCCCATTAGGGTCTCCCACAATATCGAATTTGGATATGAAAGAAGTTTTTGATAATGAAAAACAAATGAATTTGTGACAATTCATGAAAAAAAACCTGATTTCGTGGTGTCAAAATAGGATATGTGGTAGAAAAATGGAAGATCTATTCTCTTTTTTTTTCCAAAAAATCATCTTGGAGATTGTGTAATGCTTACTCTGAAACTCTTCGTTTATACCGTAGTAATATTTTTTGTTTCTCTCTTTATCTTTGGATTCCTATCTAATGATCCGGGGCGTAATCCTGGACGTGAAGAATAAAATCCAAAAGGTTTTCCTTGGGAAATTTTCCAATTTTCTTAGGATTTTATCTATTCCACACGCTTAACTAAGATTTTCAAAATTGAAAAATAAAATAAAGCAAGTCATTAACGGAAACGGAAAGAGAGGGATTCGAACCCTCGGTACAAATAACTCGTACAACGGATTAGCAATCCGACGCTTTAGTCCACTCAGCCATCTCTCCCAATTGCAAAAGATAATTACTACATTACATTACACATAATGTAAGGAGTCTTTCTCTCTCTTTTTCTCTATTCTAAACTAAAAGAGGGGCTCGAGCCCGCCACTAATCGAACTAAAGAAAAATAAGGAAGACCTCCTTGTGTTGATTTTGTTCGAAAGGCCCTTGTTATTCTGATGGCCTGGCCTGGTCAGTACCTAGCCGGGCCTTTTTTTTTGTTCTAACGAATTATAGATAAATAATGATTTATCTGATATCTGATTTGAAAACACAAATATTTTTTTTATTATATTATTATATTCAATTGAATATTTTATATTCAAGCAACAACAAAAAGAATAAAAACTGTTTCCATTTTTTTTCTTGTTATATTTTATTTCATTTTCCGAACTAAAAAAGAAACTATAGATTCTGGACAATGCATTTTTCTGTTATGATTGTAGTGTTTTTTTTGATCCGTATCTATCTTCTTTCAGCAAAAAAGAAAACTTTAGTTATTTAATTTCAATTAAATGAAGCCTCTTTTCCGAATCTCATTAAATTTTTATCTACCCACGAAAAAGTTCAACACTCCAAGTTTGATGATTCTTTAATGATCCTATCTTGATCATGCTCAATTATCTTGTTCGACAAAAGCTCCATTTGTATACAATAATCATATTGTAGCGGGTATAGTTTAGTGGTAAAAGTGTGATTCGTTCTATTAGCCCTTTAATAGTTAAAGGGTCTTTCGGTTTTATTCATATTCCGATCAAAAACTTTATTTCTTAAAAGGATTTAATCCTTTACCTCTCAATGATAAAGTCGAGAAAAAAATACACATTCTCGTGATTTGTATCCATGAGTCACTTATAAATTGAAAAGTTGGATTATGAAATTGCGAAACATAATTTTTGAATTGGATCAAGACTTCCAATTGAATAAGTATGAGTAAAGGATCCATGGCTGAAGATAAAAAGTCAATTTCCAATCGTAACTAAATCTTCCATTTTTTTTGGATGTCTAAAGAAAGAAATTGAAGCAAAATAGCTATTCAACGATGTCTTTGGTTTACTAGAGACATCGCCATATTGTTTTAGCTCGGTGGAAACAAAATCCTTTTCCTTAGGATCCTCTCAAATAGAAATAGAGAACGAAGTAACTAGAAAGATTGTTAGAATCACCTTCTTCTAGAAGGATTATCTAGAAAGCA